TAAGAGCTTCGAGCCAATAAAGACTAAGAAGGTTGACTCAAGAATAAATTGGATTACGAGCTCCGTTGTAGAATTCTGACCTAACCATTAAGTACGAAACGGTGGGAACGATGGAACCCGTGAATGCAAAAGATTTTATTGAACAAATGAATCTTACTGATTCACCAGTCGGGATGGCGAAATAAACCGGAAATAAATTCATCTATTCTGAGAAGTCGCGAATAAGCGCTATGACTGAAAGAGAGATTGCAAGAGTAAATATTCGCCCGCGAAAACTTTTTTTTTTTTGAATTGGTAAACCTGGATAAAGGACAAAATAAAGATTTATTAGTACGTTAGAAAAAACTATTATTTATAAATTTTTTTATAAAAATGTTCTAATATCTATTCAAATTAATTAAAATTCAATTTTGAATCTTTTAGTCGCGAGGAGCTGGATGAGAAGAAACTCTCACGTCCAGTTCTGTAGTAGAGATGGAATTCCGAAATAACCATCAACTATAACCCCAAAAGAACTAGATTCCGTAAACAACATAGAGGAAGAATGAAGGGAATATCTTATCGAGGTAATCATATTTGTTTCGGTAAATATGCTCTTCAGGCACTTGAACCTGCTTGGATCACATCTAGACAAATCGAAGCAGGTCGACGAGCAATGACACGAAATGCACGCCGTGGTGGAAAAATATGGGTCCGTATATTTCCAGACAAACCAGTTACAGTAAGACCTGCCGAAACACGTATGGGTTCGGGGAAAGGATCCCCTGAATATTGGGTAGCTGTTGTTAAACCGGGGCGAATACTATATGAAATGGGTGGAGTAAGCGAAAATATAGCTAGAAGGGCTATTTTAATAGCAGCATCCAAAATGCCTATACGAACTCAATTTATTATTTCGGGATGAAACAAAAAGGCAGGTTTCTTTTTTTGGACAAACAATATTTCTTTTATTTTCTTCATCCTTTGCATTGGAAGAATAGACTAAAAATTTGATATGATTCAACCTCAGACCTATTTAAATGTAGCCGATAACAGCGGGGCTCGAGAATTGATGTGTATTAGAATTATAGGAGCTAGTAATCGTCGATATGCTCATATTGGTGACGTTATTGTTGCTGTGATCAAAGAGGCAGTACCAAATATGCCCCTAGAAAAATCAGAAGTAGTTAGAGCTGTAATTGTTCGTACCTGTAAAGAACTTAAACGTGACAACGGTATGATAATACGATATGATGACAATGCTGCAGTTGTGATTGATCAAGAAGGAAATCCAAAAGGAACTCGAATTTTTGGTGCAATCCCCCGGGAATTGAGACAATTAAATTTTACTAAAATAGTTTCATTAGCTCCCGAGGTATTATAAAAAAAATGAGATCGTGATATCTTTTGGGGTATTGAACTAGATTAAGAACTAAATAAATTCGTAGATTGTGTCTCACGCATATACCTTAAAAAATTCCTATTCATAAACCAATAGAAAAAAAAAAGAAAAAACATGTTGATTATATCCAATTTTGAGGCACCAATAATTATAGTTCATTATGGGTAGAGACACTATTGCTGAGATAATAACCTCTATACGAAATGCTGATATGGATAGAAAAAGAGTTGTTCGCATAGCATCTACTAATATTACCGAAAATATAGTTAAAATACTTTTCCGAGAAGGTTTTCTCGAAAACGTCAGAAAACATCGAGAAAAAAACAACTATTTTTTGGTTTTAACCCTTCGACATAGAAGGAATGGGAAAAGACCCTATAGAAATTTTTTAAATTTAAAACGGATCAGTAGACCCGGTCTACGAATCTATTCTAACTCTCAACGAATTCCTAAAATTTTAGGTGGGATGGGGATTGTAATTCTTTCTACTTCTCGAGGGATAATGACAGACCGGGAGGCTCGACTAGAAGGAATCGGCGGAGAAATTTTGTGTTATATATGGTAATCCTTTTAATATCCAAATGGAATCCGAAACCTCTTCCTATTTGTAAAAAAAAAAAGAAAGAGGGTGAGTTGTCTAATATCCTTTCTCCTCCATTAGTTGATACTTCAGGGGGGCTTTACCTGAAATGAAAGAACAAAAATGGATCCATGAAGGTTTAATTACTGAATCGCTTCCCAATGGCATGTTCCGGGTTCGGTTAGATAATGAAGATCTGATTCTAGGTTATGTTTCAGGAAAGATCCGACGTAGTTTTATACGGATACTGCCAGGAGATAAAGTCAAAATTGAAGTAAGTCGTTATGATTCAACCAGAGGACGTATAATTTATCGACTCCGAAACAAGGATTCGAAAGATTAGGGCGTTTTTATTCAATATGATTCGAGATGAAAAATTTCAAGAAACTTATTTTCTACCAAGAAGTAGATTCAGAATTAAGATAAGGAATGACAAATATGAAAATAAGAGCTTCCGTTCGTAAAATTTGTGAAAAATGTCGCCTAATCCGTAGGCGGGGGCGCATTATAGTAATTTGTTCCAACCCGAGACATAAACA